ACTTGTTTGATATCATGGTTCAAAACAGTCAAAATAGGTGTACTTTACAAATCCTTTTAGAAATCCAAAGAGGTTCCCATGGAACTGAACCCCTGGATCATCTGTCAACTACTCAATCAATTATTTCTTTGGACTGCTAAAAAAAGATTATGTGATTTTCTTTTATTAATATACGCCTATACTTTTTTTCCTTCATCGATTTGATTCTTTCGATGGATATCGGGATTCTCATATTGAAAAGAATCCGAAATTCTAGGAATTAGAGCCGTAAGAGTAAGAGTTGCCCTTCTATTTTTTTCTATTGATGATTGCAATCAACACAAATTAAATAGATAAAGATAAAGCAAAGAAATAGAATTTGTACGCTATGTACTTCCATTCCATATATGTATGGAATTGATATCTATATGTAATTGATGTCTATGAAGATACATATTGTCGATTGATCTATATTAAACCTCTATCTTTATACAGTACGACTTTATATACTACAATAACAATAATATAATAAGTAATAAGTATAGTATGGTAGAAAGAAATATATGAATCTTTCTACCATACTATCAAATCTCATAGAATACTGATAATTCTAGTCCGCTTGTTTCATTTAAGACACGATTTTTGAATACTTTTCATTTTTTTTTTCAATCATTGATAAGAACGAAACAGTCAAGTTTAAGTCAAATTAATCATTTTGACTGACTGTTTTTACGTATATTATAAGTAAAAAAGCAGTAGGAACTAGAATGAACAGTGCAGTAGCAATAAATGCGAGAATATTTACTTCCATAATCTCATCGTTTCGTTTTTATTGAATTTGAAATAACTCGGGATTTCATCCCATAGAGCTGATAAATCTTTCGCCTGTAAATGCAATATTCAATGGTATGAATTACATCTCGATGATATCGAATCGGATCAATATCATGAATAACAATACAATATCTGAGCTATCAAATTAATGGATTCCTCGTCGAGAATGAAATAGTATAACATAGGAAGATCCTTTATCCATACCGAATTGAAATTTGGATTCCGAATCCGATCAATAATCCCTTTGCGTTATTTAGCATTCTGTTCCATTCTTTAGTTTATAGAAACCCCCAATAAAATAAACAATACAATAAATGTAAAATGTAAACAAAGAAGAGGTTAAGTTCTAACCTCCCTTTAATGATCTAATCTTCTTGGAAAACAAAAAAGTATAATAAGGAGAGTCTGGGTATAAAAAAATCTAGTATTCCATCAAATTCATTAAAAAGTTTGTTCTTTCTTCGGCAGGACCCTTAAACTTAAAAAAGATTATTCATTCCCTCTCTACGAGAGAGAGCCCTCGCTAAGAGAGATGGGATCCTTCTCTTCTTTGAGCTTTCTTTTTTTTATTAATATACTATTTCCTTGGATTAATTATGGGATGCATATATCCAAAATTCCTTGTGAAAGTTCAACGAGATAAATTTTTTCAAATTCACATTACTAATTGAAATTGGTAATTGAGGTTACACAAAATCGGAGCTAGAAAGGGATATACCTTAAATCTTAGGTATATACTTTGAATCTGAAAAGTATTATATCAAAGTGACTGTGTTAAATTTCATTTTGTATGTCCTACTTGAAACATATAGTACTCTATTACACGGATCGGGAATAATAGAAAAAGCCAGACTCAGTACGGTATCTCTTGGAATCCTGAATATGCTTCTACCAATAATTGTACTAATTTACATATGTTTTTCTCCTCTCAATCGGTACTCGTTGAATAAATGGGAATTCCCATATTTCTTTGATGAGAAATGGGAAAGGAAAAATAAATAAATAAAATAAGAGAGCATTCCCCTTGGGAATGAAATTCTAATATTTGTTCTCCTTTTCACAGAAAATGCAGAGATGAATTGATGTATTTTTTTATTGGATTTGGATCCGTCGGGACTGACGGGGCTCGAACCCGCAGCTTCCGCCTTGACAGGGCGGTGCTCTGACCAATTGAACTACAATCCCAAGCAAATAAAAGAAAGTGTACATCATACATATTCTTATGATTTCATTCAAACCCTTTCTATTTTATTTAGATTAGAATAGTCGTATTGTAACAGAAACCCGAGTGATATATTTGATATCCACATGGATATGCACTTTAGTGGGAGCGTCTCGAGAATTGTTAATAATCCTTTCGTTTTTTAGAAATTGATTGATAATCAAATCAATCTTTCAATGAAAAAAAAAAGAGTTTTTTTCTTTATTCTTTATTTGGTCCTTTTCCTTAGACTTTCTACTTCCAGATCCTTATATGAATCTAGATGGATCATTAGCAAGCAAGATCGGAATTTGTGGAAAAAAATAAATAGAGCAAACGAACAGCGGTAAAAATATATCAGAAACTTTTACCTTTCTTTAGTCTTCCGTATTCCGATCAGGCATTTCTGGGGAACAAAAAATGGGTTATATCATTTCATGGTGGATCGGCGAATTATTGGGCCGAGCTGGATTTGAACCAGCGTAGACATATTGCCAACGAATTTACAGTCCGTCCCCATTAACCGCTCGGGCATCGACCCAGGAAGAATAAATTCCAGGCTTATTGATAATCCATGATCAACTTCCGTTAGTAGTACCCTACCCCCAGGGGAAGTCGAATCCCCGCTGCCTCCTTGAAAGAGAGATGTCCTGAACCACTAGACGATGGGGGCATACTTACCCGACCGCCATCATACTATGTTCATAGTATGACCAGTTTTTTGAAATTGTCAATATAATGGTATGACTAAATCTGAGGGATCTTTCCCTCTTTCATGATTCCATAGAATCTTTTGATTCGTATTTCGATTCATGAATCATTCATTCGAATCACCATTCTATCAAATTTTTTGAATATTATTGTAATTTGAAAATATTATTTAATTATTCTATTTCTAATTAATTAGAAATAGAATAATTAAATTCTATAAAGAGTAAAATAAATATAAGAATAAATAAGTAGAATAGAAATAATACGAGGTATAGGATCTTTCGGGGAGTGATTGGTCTGGCAGACCAGACAGAAAGGGGAATGAAACTCCATTTCTTCCACTTTCATTCATTTTGTTAAGATTAGATAGACATATTTCTATCTTACACTAAGCCCGGAAATTCAAAAATGAAAAAAAAAACGATAAATCTGGAAATATGGGAAGAGGGATCAACAAGTTATTGAAAATTGGTTTTCTCTAAGAATTTGGTTCGGGGGCACAAGTAAAAAAGAGATTTTTATCAACGATTCGAGGAAATATCTTATATCTATGTTGAATCGGTAAGTCTATGTATCAATCAAACGAATTTCGTTATGATTTATGATGGGGATCAATTAACAATTAGGGTTGGTCTTGACACAATTCCTTGCATTGATATTTTTGAAATCCAATCTTACTAAACCATTTATTTTTAGTTTACCCTATACTCACTAGATAAATTGAATTTATCGTTCCGGAATGATCCACTATGTTCATAAGATATATATGGGCAATAAACTATATCTATGTACATCTACAGATTAGAATGTACATCTATCTATATTAGAATCAGTATATGCACTAGACTCATAGTGGCTAATGACTTATTCAGTAATTGAATCAAAAAAATGGGCCCTTTTAACTCAGTGGTAGAGTAACGCCATGGTAAGGCGTAAGTCATCGGTTCAAATCCGATAAGGGGCTTTGGTTTTTTTCATAAAATCCCAGCCAAAGTATTCTTATTTGAAGGGGGAATAGAGATATTGTTGATATTTATACTAATAATCAAAAAGTAACAAACCTTAGCATTCAATTATGAAATTGAATGCTAATAAGCTATCATTATAATGAATAATAATATAGTCATTATAGTTATAAAGTGTTATATAGTGGAACATTTGTTTATTTATTATATTTCTATTATAATTTAGATATATATTATTATTAATAATTGTCCTAGTATTCTTTTTTATTTCTTATATTATTCTTAGATATTAGAAATTCTTATTTATTATTATAATGTATAATGAATAATATTATATTGAATAATGAAAAGTCGTCTCCTTGAATCGTTAAATATCCCTTTCCATTATTCCAACCAAATCCATTCTAAAGATTAGAAAACAACAAAAAAAGTAAGTGGACCTAACCTATTGAATCATGACTATATCCACTATTCTGATATTCAAATTCGATAATTTGATAAAGATGAAATTGTAACAGTCAGTGGGTCTTTTTTTTTTTTTCATTTTCTCATATTTATTTTCTTTGGGCTCTGCAAGAATTTGTCGATATTACTGATTAAATATTCTTATTCATAGATGGGTTATAGGAATAAATTGATATTTCCTTCTTCTACAGAGAAAGGCTTCTTCCAAGTCACAACATACAAGCCGTTATTATTAAAATATCTTTTTTAATTCCAGAACCCAAGACAGGATAAATTTAGATAGATCTAAATTTTTATATCTATCTAAGATTTAGATAGATCTAATTTATCAGATCATGGATTCATGTACCAAATATTTCCATATCGATACATACGGTATTTTTGTTCCGACAACGGAACGGGATAGAAAATGTATGCGAGAAAGAGACTTTCATTTACAGTTTTTATTCTTAAATAAAATACAATATTAAAAAAAAAGAATAGGAAATTCATTCTCCTTTTTCGTATTTTTCTAACAGATAAAGGTAAATATAAAAAAAAATCTTCGAAGTGCGTTGCTTGCTTTGAACCGCGAAAAGATATACTTTCGAGTTTTATATTCATATGAAAGAAAAGGACATATAAGACAATAAAAGAGGTAAAGTATAACGTGATAAAATATATGAGACTATAGTTGTTTAATACACATAGAAATTCTAAGAGAAATTCTAAGGAATACATAAAGATATTGATTTTTATCAATCTCACAAACGAGATTCAAGAATAAGATTGGTTGATGGAACGAGAGGAATATGTCTGGGGATCCAATCCACTGGTAGCGAGAAAAGTAATCACTTGTTTCTTGA